CACTCCCTGATACATTAAATATGAAACACATTTAATTCTCTCCCATACTTTATCCCCCTCTTTCACCTCATCCGGCTCCTTAAGAGAATTAGCCTTGAAAACATACAGGAACGGTCTGCTACTATCATCCTATATCTTACCGCATTCTCCTCACCCCTACCCTACCCCTTGGGCACCCGGTCGAGTGATCTCCTGCTTACATATATTAGTTTGAGTGTTGTTTCGGTTTACATTTTAAGCCCGTATATCTTCGGAGTATGTCTCTCTGCTTCTTAGCTCCCTGATATACTCTCGTACATCATCCTCCCATACATATCTCTGTATCTGGAATCTTCCCCCCCCCCCGAACTCGGCCAGGTTATTAGGCTTAGTCTAATTACAAGATCATTGTACTGTTACGTACTCTTTAAAGAATGGATGTTTCCAGTCACACCTCATGATTGTCTTTGGAGACCATACAACCTTATTACTACTTAAACTACCCCACTCCATTAGTGGAGTTATGTAATTCGGAACCTTAACTTACACTTTGGGCTGTTTCCCTCTCGACATACGACCTTATCATCGTACGTCTGAAACTATCATCTTTAACAATACTTTTCTGAGCTTAACTCACATAGGTACACATCTTTATGCCCTATTAACCTCCTTGATCGTAGGTCTCTTATTACCTACATCCCCCGCATTACACGATACACATGGTGTATCGGAAGTACGAGACCAAGAATTATGCGTGTGAATCTTTACTGTACTCGTCCTGTTCCTTCACCTCTCCCCTGAGGTTTATATCTCATGATAGGTCATGCTCTAACATGTTTCGCAGACAACCAACTATCACGACGTTCGATTAGCTTTTCACTACTAAAGTCAATTCATCAAAGGCTTATGTAACAGCCACTCGTTCAGACCCTTAATCCACAAAATCCTCGCTCGTTCATCCTTACATATTACGAACTGATTCTTTAAATTCTGATCCTGATCAACTTTAGATCACGTCGTTTTAGGTCTCCTTAATATAACTATCTTCCTGATGGGTAGGACTCTATCTCATCACCCCTTCTCTTATTTCTCCCCTCTCTCGTACCTATACCCTCCTACCCCTTACAACCTCCCTCACCTCTGCAGGTCTCTTACTTCTTCCTGGTCTGAAAGGTACCTTACTCTATGTTTTGATCGGTTCTAAATCTTATGAAATGGAATGGAATGGAATGGAATTGAATCTCGCTATATTAAATTAGTTAACCCGCCATTATGCAAAAGGTACAATATCATCTCTTTAGACTCTATCTGCTTATATGATCTCAACTCGTTATCTTTCACTCACGTTACTCTACTCTATCGCTAGACTGTACTCTATGGCCTTGAAGACGGATCTCCATGTCTTATGAAGTTTGTCTGACCTTTACTGATTTTAATCGCCTCTACTCTCAGTCATTCTTGTGATTTTTTTTAACAGTTACTTAGATGTTTCAGTTCACTGTATCTCGTACTTGGGTTTTCACCTTTCAATTTATCCTTCATACCGCCCTCCCCTCACTACCCTTCACATCCCTGCGCATACTTTAGCTCGGGCCTTGCAGTTTAGTATGTTTACGTACTTAGCTGTACTTACGAATCTTTATGCATCTATACATTTATTTTTACAGCCCGCAGAGATACTCATTAAGATCACTTTATCTTTTATCATGTTTTCATATACTTTAACGATTCTATTAAATCGAATACCCCCCCCCCCCCTCGTATATTACATCCCTTACTTACCCCCCCCTACACCCCCTCTGTCACATCTTGTCTCGTATCGTTTACCTACCTCTCCACGTTACTATGCTTAAATATATCTCTCCTACATTTACCTGAACTAAAATATACACAACACAACACACCTGTGCAAGCCCTTATATAATATTCGCAAAGTGCTATATCTATACCTATCACAACCCTTATGATTATTACCTTTCACACACCCCCTCCATACCTTATACCTTATCCCCCCCCCCCCCCCCGAAATACTCGGCAAGATTAACTTATTATCTGTTTAACACTATTTCCCCCTATCATATCCCTTCTTTTACTTACGCTTATTATACCCTAATTTTTAAAGAAATCAATAAATCTTAACCTACACTTATACCTGTTCCTCCCCCCCTCCTATCTCCCTTTACTCCTACCCCTCACTACCTTCGCACCCCCCTCTACTTCACTACCCCTCTTTGTACCTCTCATACTTACTGTCTTATCCCTTATATTGCTTCGCTTACATCCCCTGCTATTATTAGGCTTTAGTATCTATTATATGTGGAGCTCCGCCCCTTAGCAAAAGGCCTGATGGCAAGTATTATTATATATATTACCCCCCATTAAATATTAGGCTCCTATACACCCACATTTATATCTTGTATATTTATATCTATGTATTTGTGCCCGTATTTTATATATATACATATATTATTGTTTATTATGGACAAGATGAGATTCGAACTCACAAGATGATTAACATCAG